ATTGATTGAGGAATTTTGAAAGTTTATATAAAGGGTATTTAACAAAAGTCTTGGTAAAAGTTTTTAGGACGAAATAACTCGAAAACTGCAAGGAGATTTATATCTGTGATTTGTAGGTCTCCAAAAAGAAAACTTAATTGAATTAACTAAAAACTGTGAATTGAATCATCTTAGTAACAGAAATTATAATCAAAAGAGAATTTACAAGTAATGGCGAATGAACGTAAAAATCGGCTTAAAATTAATATAAGTTTGTAAATAAACTAAAATGGTAGAAGTCCTTTAGCAAACTAATTTAATAAAACAAAGTAACACGAAGTATAATGTGCGAAAAAAGGAGAACCACCTTCTAAAAGCTTGAAAACTTTTAACCGATAGTGAACAAGTATTGTGAAAGAAAGACTAAAAAATCCGTATAAGGAAACACTTAAATTGAATATCCGCAATGTTTTGAAGTTAGAACAACTACAAATTGCCTTTTGCATAATGAATCAGCAAGTTAATAAATATTGCAAGTTAAAAGAAAAATACGAAGATCGAAGTAATATTTTTTAGACCTGAAACCAAGTGATCCAACCTTAAACAAGCTGAAAACTAGTTAAATCAAGTTGAAGGGCTGTACTCACATGTGTAGCAAAACATGGAGACGATTTATGGTTAGGGGTGAAAGATCAATCAAACTTGGAGATAGCCGGTTTTTCACGAAATGTATTTAAGTACTACTTAATTAAATTAAACTATATTTAGAGTAATTAACTAATTAAATGATGGGGTGTAAAAACTTACTGAATTTAGTATAACTCCGAATTAAAATTTAAAAATTAATTAAAGTCAGTCTTTAAGCGAAAAGGTTTAAAGACAAAAGGAAAACAATCCAGCTCATTTATTAAGATCTTAAAATTATAACTTAGGGAGAAAAATTTTTAGAAAATCAAATGTATTACTTAGGATAAGCTTAGAAGCAGCTTTTCATTAGAGAAAGCGTTTTAGCTCGTCATTTTTTTCTAAAGATTTAAAATAAGGGAGACTATAAGTTATATATCGAAATAATGAATCAAATAAACTTTGATGGTAGTGAAACATTCTGTAATTAAAAAAATTGAAAGAAATAAAATCTCAGAAGAGCTAATGCTGATATTAGTAGCGTAAACTATGTTCTAAATCATAGTCACTTTATACCCAAGGTTTTTAATGAAAATTCAGAAACATTAAGTTAGTCGGTCCTTAAGAAGTAGACGAAAGTTGAATTCGACAGGAATTTAATATTTAAAACCGTTTGTATGCAATGAACAGTGAAAAAAAACTATTAAGCTATTAAACTGTATTAAGGGAGTTATAATAAATTTTAGTTTTTCAAGAAAAATTACAATTCAAGGCCGTACTTAAACCAACACTGGAGGGTTAGTTGAAAAAATTAAAGTGAACGAAAAAATTGTACTGAAGGAACTCGGCAAATTGACTCTGTAAGTTCGCAATAAAGAGAGCCTGCAATTCAAGTAGGTAGCATAAAATGGAGAGCAACGACTGGTTACCAAAACCACAGGACTTTGCTAATTTTTAAAGAAGTATAAAGTCTGATGCCTGCCCAGTACTTAAAAAAGAAAAAGATGAGTAAAAGCTCAGTTTTGAATTCTAAGTAAACGGCGGTTCTAACTATAAGAATCCTCAGGTAGCGAAATTCCTTGGCGGGTAAATTCCGTCCTGCACGAATGGCTTAACGATTGCTCTACTGTCTCCAGTACAAATTCGGCGAAATTACAATACCTGTGAAAATGCAGGTTTCTTGCAGTAAGACGGAAAGACCCTAGATCCTTTACTTTTATTTTGTATTGTAGATCATTTTTTATTGAATAGCATAAGTGGGAGTACCAAGTACTTTACTGAAATACCACCCTGTAGAAAAAAATTTACTAAATTAAATAAATTTAAGACAGTGCAAAAAAGAAAGTTTACTTGGGACGAGTACCTCCTAAAATGTAACGGAGGTGTACGATGGTGGATGAGAAATATAATGATAAAACTGCCTGACAATTAGATTGATGAATCGAATTGAGACGTAAGTCAGTCATAGTGATCCGATATTAAAGTGTGGAATTTATATCGCTCAACAGTTAAAAGGAACTCTAGGGATAACAGATTCATCGTGATTGAAAGTTCACATTAATATCACGGTTTGATACCTCGATGTCGACTCATCTTATCCTGGAATAGAAGAAAATTTCAAGGGTCTAGTTGTTCGCTAGTTAAAAAGGTACGTGAGTTGGGTTCAGAACGTCGTGAGACAGTTCGGTCCCTATCTACTGTAAGAAATGAAAAATGAAAAGATTATTTCTAGTACGAGAGGATCGAAATAAATTAACCTCTAGTAAATTTGATTGCTATACCTGTGGCAAGTCTAATAGCCAAGTTAATCAAACTTAAGGACTGAAAGAATCAAATAGTCTAAAAGTTACTTTTTTATTTATCAAGAATTGTCTAGAAGATAATTAGATTGATCGGTTAAAAATATATGTTTAGCAATAAATAAAATTTAAGAACACGAATTTAATCAGAAACTTTCAAACTAACTCAATCAAATACTAAAATGGCTCAAAAAACAAATCCTATTGGACTTAGACTTGGATTAACTCAAGTTTGAGATTTAGCTTTACAAAATTATGGCGGTAAAAATAAATTTTACTCTAATTTTATTTTAAAGCAAATTACACTAAATAATTTTCTACAATATTACCTTTATTCTAAAGCAAGTAATTTTATCGATAAAGCCTATGTGGAACTAGATTACAAAAATATTGTGCTTAGACTTTCATATACAGCTAAAGAATTAGCAGTGAATGCGCAACAACTAAATTTTGATGAAAGAAAAGTAAAAGAAAAACTAGAAACTATTCATATTTGCAAAACTCGGATAGAGATTTTTCATAATTACAATTTTTTTATAACAGCAAATCTAGTTGCTTTCTATGTTAAATCTTTGTGTGAGCAAAAATTTTCTTTAAAGTCAATAATGTTAAACCTAGAAAATTTTTTAAAAGACAACTTGGATGCAACTAAAATAGTGGTCTTGAAAAATGGAGTATCTGTAATAACTTTTAAAGGTTTCAGATTAAGAATTTCGGGTCGTTTCGAAAATACACGTAACGGTATGGCTAAGAGTTACGAGCAAAGTTATGGATCCTTATCTCTTATACGACTAAAAAACTACGTAGAATTTTGTTCACAACCAATTTTTACTAAATTGGGAACTTGTACATTCCAAGTTTGCTTATTTTATGAAATCAAAGATGCAAATTAGAAAGAAAACTCATAACAAAGAAGTAATACGTGGAAGAAAAAAATTTCAATTTTTAAACTATGGAACACTAGGAGTAAAAGCTACTTCAAGTGGAAGATTAATTGACAAAAAATGAGAACTTCTTCAAAAAGCCTTACACAAAAAAATTAAACTCATTTGCGGAGCAAACCGCTGTAAGGTATGAAGCCCTATAGAATTTAATAATACTTTAACCAAGCTAAGTCTGGAGTCCAGAATGGGTAAAGGTAAAGGTTCAATCTATGCAAATAGTAAATTTATTCGTGAAGGTGAAATAATAATCGAATTTAGCGGAATTCCTAAGCATAAGCAAAAAGATATTGTTTTCTTTCTTCAAAAAAAACTTTCCTTTGGAATAAAACTTAGTAGCTTATAATACAAAAGGGAGAGAAACTCAAAAGGTTGAGTGTTAGCCTGTCGCGCTAAAAGTTGCGGGTTCGAATCCCGTCTCTCTCGGTCATAGTTTAGTTAAAAAAAGTAATTAAAGCTTAAAATAAAAATGCCGACTTTTTTTACTCATTGAATATTTCGTTGAATTTTTTCAACTAATCATAAAGATATAGGAACATTATATTTAATTTTTGGTGCGTTTTCGGGTCTTATTGGAGGGTGTATGTCTATTTTAATAAGAATGGAATTAGCGCAACCTGGTAATCATCTGTTATTAGGAAATCATCAAGTTTACAATGTTTTAATTACTGCCCATGCATTTTTAATGATTTTTTTTATGGTAATGCCTGTGTTAATAGGCGGTTTTGGTAATTGATTAGTACCCATCATGATAGGAAGTCCAGATATGGCTTTTCCGCGTTTAAACAATATTTCTTTTTGATTGCTCCCACCTTCTTTATGTTTATTACTAACATCTGCCATTGTTGAAGTAGGGGTAGGTACAGGTTGAACAGTGTATCCACCACTTAGTTCGATACAAAGTCATTCGGGAGGTGCTGTAGATCTAGCGATTTTTAGCTTGCATATTTCCGGAGCATCGTCTATTTTGGGAGCCATAAATTTTATTTCAACTATAATGAATATGCGAAACCCTGGTCAAACTATGTATAGAATGCCGTTATTTGTATGATCAGTCTTCGTAACAGCTTTTCTACTTTTGCTATCTCTTCCAGTACTAGCTGGTGCAATTACAATGTTATTGACAGATCGAAATTTTAACACTTCCTTCTTTGACCCAGCTGGCGGTGGGGATCCAGTGCTTTATCAGCATTTATTTTGATTTTTTGGGCATCCTGAAGTATATATTCTAATATTACCTGGCTTTGGTATGGTTAGTCATATCGTATCAACTTTTTCTAGAAAACCTGTCTTTGGGTATATAGGAATGGTATATGCAATGGTATCCATTGGAGTACTTGGTTTTATAGTTTGAGCTCATCATATGTACACTGTAGGTTTAGATGTTGATACTCGTGCATATTTTACAGCTGCAACTATGATTATTGCAGTTCCCACGGGAATAAAAATATTTAGTTGAATTGCAACTATGTGAGAAGGTTCAATACACTTTAAAACGCCCATGTTATTTACAATAGGATTTATTTTTTTATTTACAATAGGTGGCCTTACTGGAATTGTATTAGCTAATTCAGGATTAGATATAAGTTTACATGATACTTATTATGTAGTAGCTCATTTTCATTATGTACTATCAATGGGAGCAGTATTTGCCATATTTGCAGGATTCTATTACTGATTTGGAAAAATAACTGGACTTCAGTATCCAGAAATATTAGGTCAAATTCATTTCTGATCAACTTTTATTGGAGTAAACTTGACTTTTATGCCAATGCATTTTCTAGGATTAGCAGGAATGCCAAGACGAATTCCCGATTATCCAGATGCCTATGCAGGTTGGAATCTAATAGCTTCATATGGTTCATATGTGGCTGCAATTAGCACTCTATTCTTCTTTTATTTAGTTTTTGTATCCTTAACTTCTAATAATACTTGTGTGGATTCACCTTGAGATTTTGAGAATACTCAAAACAAAGAAAAGGGATCTTCTAGTTTAGAATGAGCAGTAACCTCACCACCAGCTTATCATACATTTGAAGAGATGCCTTTAGTTTGTGAATCAACAAATTAACCAAATTATAAAATGCTATTAAAATTAATGCTTTTAGTTGTGACAATTTTTTTTCCATTTTTTGGATGAAGTGATGCCCCTGAAAACTGGCAGTTAGGTTTTCAGGACCCAGCTACACCAATAATGGAGGGAATCATAAATCTACATCATGATTTAATGTTTTTTATTTGTGTAATTTCAGTTTTTGTAACCTGAATGTTAAGTCGTACATTATGACATTTTAATTTTAATTTAAATCCAAACCCATCTTCATTATCACATGGAACATTAATCGAAATAGTATGAACAATAACTCCTGCCTTTATATTATTAATTATAGCTGTACCTTCTTTTTCATTACTTTATGCGATGGATGAAATTATATCTCCCGCTATTACAGTCAAAACTTTGGGGCATCAGTGATACTGAAGTTATGAGTACTCAGATTATTTAAATGAAGATAACGAATCAATTGCATATGATAGTTATATGATCCCAGAAGAAGATTTGGAAGATGGTCAACTTAGGCTTTTAGAAGTTGATAACAGAATGGTTGTACCTACTAATACGCATGTACGATTAATTGTTTCTGCAGCAGATGTTTTACATAGCTGAGCTGTTCCCTCTCTTGGTATTAAATGTGATGCCATTCCGGGTCGCTTAAATCAAACATCTCTTTTTATTAAACGAGAAGGAGTTTATTACGGTCAATGCAGTGAGATTTGTGGTATTAATCATGGATTTATGCCCATTGTAGTTGAAGCTGTTTCTTTACCTAATTATATTTCTTGAATTTCTAGTAAACTGAACGAGTAAACGTATGAGATTATCATTTTCTCAAATTATATTTTTAGGAATTATTTTTATCTTGATCTTTTATCCTAACAAACTTTCTGCAAAGTTTACTAAACTTTGCAGAAAGTTTACCTCAGAAATAATAAGAACAATTTCTGAGCAGAATAAAAAAAAATAATATGATTTTTTTATCTCAAATTTCCAAATCAGTGCAAAGGCATCCCTTTCATCTAGTGGATCCAAGCCCTTGACCTTTTGTTGCTTCTCTATCAGCATTTTCATGTGCAATAGGAGCTGTTATGTACATGCACGCTTTTAAAAGTGGTGGTATGGTACTTTCAATTGGTTTTTTGTCATTACTATTTGTAATGTTTGTTTGATGGCGCGATGTAATTCGTGAAGCAACATTTGAAGGATGCCATACCGGCATTGTGCAGCAAGGTTTGCGTTACGGCGTGATTTTATTTATTGTTTCGGAAATCCTTTTCTTTTTTGCATTTTTTTGAGCCTTTTTTCATAGTAGTTTAGCGCCTACGGTTGAGATTGGTTCCATTTGACCTCCAAAAGGAATCAGCGTAATTAACCCATGAGAGATTCCTTTTTTAAACACCTTAATTTTATTACTATCAGGTTGCACAGTAACCTGAACGCACCATGCAATAGTGGGAAATCAGCGAGGCCAAGCATTGTTAAGTTTAACTCTAACTATTATTTTAGCAGCGATATTTACTTTTCTTCAAGCATATGAGTATAATGTTGCTGATTTTAGACTTTCAGATGGTATTTATGGCTCTACTTTTTACATGGCAACGGGATTTCATGGTTTTCACGTTTTTATTGGTACAATTTCTTTGTTTACATGTCTAATTCGTTTAAATCAATATCAATTGACCCAACAGCATCATTTTGGCTTTGAGTCAGCAGCCTGATATTGACATTTTGTAGATGTTGTATGATTGTTTTTATTTGTATCAATTTATTGGTGAGGTGGAATTTAAAAAAATATGTTAAACATCAGTATACTTAGTTTAATCACACTAATTTTAATTTCTCAAAATATCATTTTGTTAAATGAAGAAACTTTAATTTTAATTTGTTTTATAACTTTTATTTGACTTTTATCTAGTAAAATTGGCTTGTCAGTAAAGCAGGATTTAGATAACCAAGCATCCAATGTCCATAATTATTTAGAAAATTCATTTAATCAGCTGCTAATATCTATGCGGGGCGAATTGCAAACTCAAAATGAATTCCAAAGTTTAATTTATAACTTTGAACTTTTAAAAGAGCACTTATTGAAACTAAATTCAACTGTTTCCCACAAACTAAAAAAGTTCATGATAAACCGTTATCAAGAATCTTTTAAAAAAAAACTAATATTTACACAGCGCTTAGAAAACCAAACTTCTAAATTATTAGCTCTATTAGTGATTAAAAAGTTAAATAAGGCAGTTAGTTTAAAAGCATACTACTTAAATGTATTTCAATTACCTATTTTGATTTGCGCATATAAAGTATCGTTAAGAGAATATTTTGAAGAAGTGTAAAAAATAAGCGGGTATAGAAAAACGGTAACTTCGTTAGTTTTCCAAACTAAAATTTACGGGTTCGAATCCCGTTATCCGCTTAATGGTGTATAGCCAAACGGTAAGGCAGTAGCTTTTGATGCTATCATTTAAGGGTTCGAATCCTTTTACACCAGAAAACTATTTAGCTCGCTTGGTGAAAAAGGTAAACACGATGGATTTAAAATCCGTTCCTAACAAGGTTACTGGTTCGAGTCCAGTAGCGAGTACTGTTAAAATCTCAAAAAGAAATTAAAAATATAATATAATATGCGTCTAATTAAACGTCCTTTAATTTCAATAGTAAACGATCATTTAATTGATTATCCAACCCCTATAAATATTCATTATGCTTGAAATTTTGGTTTTCTGTCAGCTATGTGTTTAATAATTCAAATTTTAACTGGAGTCTTTTTAGCTATGCATTATACCCCTCATGTAGATTTAGCTTTTGCGAGCGTTGAGCATATAATGCGTGACGTTAACTATGGCTGATTACTAAGATATATTCATGCGAACGGCGCTTCAATGTTTTTCATTGTAGTATACATTCACATATTTAGAGGTTTATATTTTGGTTCGTATACAAAACCCCGCCATTGAGTTTGAGTAATAGGTGTAATAATATTTTTTTTAATGATGGGTACTGCATTTATGGGTTATATTTTGCCTTGAGGTCAAATGAGTCTATGAGGAGCTACGGTTATTACGAACTTAGCATCAGCCATTCCTTTCGTGGGAGATTCCATAGTAACTTGATTATGGGGCGGATTTTCAGTGGATAATGCAACATTAAATCGATTTTTTAGTATTCACTATTTATTCCCTTTTGTTATTGCAGCAGCTTCTTTAGTGCATCTTGCTATACTTCATCAAGATGGATCAGGAAATCCATTAGGTATTGATTCAAATGTAGATAAAGTAAGCATGTTTCCTTACTTCATTATTAAGGATCTTTTGGGCCTAATCGTATTTTTAATATTTTTCTCCGCATTCGTTTATTTTTCTCCTAATGTTTTAGGACATGCGGATAACTATATTGAAGCAAATCCAATGGTAACACCTGCACATATTGTGCCAGAGTGGTATTTTTTACCTTTTTATGCAATTTTAAGAAGTATTCCACATAAATTGGGAGGAGTTATTGCTATGATTGCAGCTATTGCCATCTTAGCTTTGCTACCTTGAATACATAGTACAGAAATAAGAAGTTCTCGTTTCCGCCCCATTTATAAATTTTTATATTGAACTATGGTTGGTTGTTGCTTACTATTAGGTTGAATTGGTGGTATGCCTGTAGAGGAGCCATATGTACTAATAGGACAACTAGCTAGTGTCTACTACTTTGTTTATTTTTTAATTTTATTGCCCCTTTTAGGTGGGGTAGAACGTTTTCTTCTAGAGTTTAAAATATAGATGTGCAATTTTGCACATCTATATTTTAAAACTTGTGGATAGGGGGGCTCGAACCCTCACGATTTTTCAATCATTAGAATCTAAATCTAATATGTCTGCCAATTTCATCATATCCACTAAGTATCGGTTTATTTTCTTAATCGGACAAATTTAATTACTCCGATAGGATTGCGTACTAATTGTAATTCAATTTTCTGTTTTTTAACATCGGTTCTCTGATGCATTGTTAATAAAATAGCTCCTAACATTGCGATTAGTAAAATCAAACCTGACAATAAAAATAGTAAACTAAAATCTGTATAAAGTAGATTTCCTATAACTTTTGCATTGGAAATATTTTCTTCTTCAGATATTCAATTGATTAAGATTGGCTGGTAACCATGAGGCAAAAAAAGCTTAAAAATGTTCGTAGTTGAATTTAATTGTTGAAGTAGAATAAATAAAATTAAGCTTCCTAAAGGGATAAGTGAAGCTAAATTCAAGGGAGATAAATTTATCTTAACATTTAGCATCATAACAACAAAAAGGAAAAGCACCGCAATAGCTCCCACGTATACAATTAAAAACATAAAGGAAAGAAACTCTGCTCCGATTAACAAAAGCAATCCTGCTACGTTACAGAAAACTAGAATTAAAAATAAAACTGAATGCACCGCATTTACTAAGGTAACTACCATTAATGCTGAAATTAATGCAAAGATAGAAAAGGTTAAAAATAGAAAAGTGTCAATAGTCATTTATAATATATTAGAGTAAAAAGTTTATAAGCGAAAAAAGGGATTCGAACCCTCAACTTTAATCTTGGCAAGATTACACTCTACCATTGAGTTATTTTCGCATAAGGCGAAGAATGGGATTCGAACCCATGACCTATAGATTCACAATCTAACGCTCTACCTACCGAGCTCCCTTCGCCTTTAATGATGCAAGATATTTTGCTTTATATTTGAAATTGCCTTTCCGGGATTTAAATTTTTTGGGCAGGTTTTACTACAATTCATGATTGTATGGCATCTAAACAGTCTGATTTTATGATTCAAAAAATTTAGCCTTTCAGCTGTCATGTGATCTCGAGAATCAACTATTCACTTATACGCTTGTAACAAGATTGCGGGACCCAAATAAGTTTCTTGATTCCACCAATAACTTGGGCAACTTGCAGAACAACAAGCACATAAAATACATTCATATAAACCATCAAGCTCCATCCTATCCTTTTTAGATTGTAAAAGTTCTTTTATGGAATTAGTTTTATTTACTAGTCAAGGTTTTATAGATTTATATTGTGAATAAAAATTTGTTAAATCAACGACTAAATCCTTAATAACATACATGTGGGGTAAAGGATAAACCGTAATAAACTTACCTTCATTACTTAAAGGTTTTAAACAAGCAAGTGAATTTGTTCCATCAATGTTCATGGAACAACTTCCACATATCCCCTCTCGACAAGAGCGTCTAAAGGTTAGAGTGGAATCTTGTAAGCTTTTTATTTGAATTAAAGCATCAAGGAGCATTGGACCGCAGTTCTTTGTTGAAATAGGGTAAATACTGAATCAAGGCTTTTGTTGAAGATGTGGATTTCAACGATAAACTCTTATATATTTGTGATGAATTAGTTTGTTGTTGGATAAGTTGATTTTTTGTGATTTTCTGTACAAGAACATTTTGTTAGATAATTGCTGTGATTAATAAAAACATGAAAGTTATTAGCATAGTAAAATAAATAAAATAAGCTTTGTGCAATCAAATTCCTAGATCTCAAACTATATGGCGAATTCCATTTGAAAAATGATATACACTAAGTAAGCTACAAAATAAAAAAACTAGTTTTTTTATTTTGTAGCTTAAAAAAATATCTAAAACATAAATAAAATTTTGTAAACCACAAAAACTTAGCAAATTAATAAAAATTAAAAATAGAAATAATGAAAACAATAATAATATACCTGAAAATCTGTGTCAAATAGAAAAAAGAGACGAATGCTGCGGTAAATATATAGTAAGATGAGGTGATAACGGACGATTAAACGATGAAAAGTCGCGAAACATTTTTTACTTAGTCTTTTTATACTGTCCAGAATGGGATTCGAACCCATGACACAAGAATCTTCAATCCCATGCTCTACCAATTGAGCTATCTAGACTTTGTACACGGATGAAGTAGGATTCGAACCCACGATAAAAATTATGTCAATTTTCAAAATTGATGCTTTAAACCACTCAGCCATTCATCCCATTGATTATTTTTAGGGTAGCAGGATTCGAACCTGCAATCTTTTGCTCCCAAAGCAAACACGATAACCTATTACGTTATACCCTATTTATTAAGTAAATAAAATTAAGAAAGCCATCATTAAAGCAAATAAAGCAACTGCTTCTGTTAAAGCAAATCCTAAAATTGTGTAACCAAATAATTGCTGTTTTAAAGACGGATTTCTAGCATATGCCATAACTAATGAACCAAAAACTATACCAACACCAGCGCCAACACCAGTTAGTCCTATAGTAGCTAAACCCGCACCAATCATTTTTGCACTTTGAAGAGTAACATTCATTTTATTATTATAAATTTTATTTTTTAAGCCTCTAGTTTACTAAAAATTAAAGCTAGAATTGGAATTGAACCAATATCTCAAAGATTTGCAATCTTTTGCATAACCATTCTGCCATCTAGCCTCTATAACGGAAATAGGATTTGAACCTATAACTTTTGGATTATGATTCCAATGTTCTAACCAGTTTGAACTATTCCGCCATTATATTCGCCTTAGTTTTTTTTGCCTACACCCATTGTGAGGATGAGCTGTTTTATCACTAATTGATTTGATTGCAATAAGATTACCTTTCAAAAGCCTCGTAACAGCTTTTTTATTTTTATTAAAACCAAATAATTCTACATGTAAAAACTTACAATTAAGTCGATTTAATTCCTTAGAAATTTTTTTAAAAGCTGTTTCTACAGTGACTGAAGTAAGTTTTTTTGCTCCCCTTACTTTTCAAGTGCCTGTAGAAGTTCAAGCTACAACCTTACCTCTTATATTTGTTAAAGTAAATAATAGATTTGTTGATGTAAAGTACACTTTTAGTATAAGTGATTTTGAACAGTTAAAATTAATCATTTTTTTAATTTATTATTAACTTACCTAATATTCCCATTTGTAAAACTAATAGTAATCTTAGTAAAGATAAACTTACTTTTGAGTTCGGAAAGGGATCAAGTACTTTTAAGTTTACTTTTTAAGTTAATTTTTTAGATTAGATTATTCTCACTCTAAAGCTCCTTTATATCATTCATAAACAAACCCTACGGTTAAAATGAATAAAAATATAATCATGACTCAAAATCCTAACATGGGCAAATTACCTAAAACTAGCGATCAAGGGAACAAAAAGCTTACTTCTAAATCAAATATTAAAAATAAGATGGCAACTAAATAAAATCTAATATCAAATGTGGCCCTTGCATCATCAAATGGATTGAAACCACACTCGTAGGCGCTAACTTTTTCTTGATCCGCCTTCTGCGGGGTTATAAAGTAAGATAAAACAAATATTAAAGAAGAGAGCAAAAACGATATAAATAGAAATATTAAAATTACAGAATATTCACTAAAAATTAACTTCATATATACTTTTAAGGTACTCAATTAAAACCCAATAAAATTCCGGCAATTAAAAGTACTCAACCTAATGATAAAGGTAAAAAAACTTTTCATCCTATACGCATTAATTGATCGTAACGATAGCGAGGAAATGATGATCTTACTCATATGAAACCAAATAATAATAACGTTGTTTTCAAACCAAATCAAATTGTAGATGGAACTCAATATAAAATAACTAAATTCAGTGGAGGCAATCAACCTCCAAAAAATAGTATTGTTGTAAAGCTACACATTAAAATCATGTTTGCATATTCTCCTAAGAAAAACAATGCAAATCCCATAGCTGAATACTCTACGTTGTAACCAGCAACCAATTCTGCTTCTGCTTCTGGCAGGTCAAAAGGAGCTCTATTTGTTTCCGCAAGGATTGAGATGTAAAACATTAGTAAAATCGGAAACAAAGGTATTCCAAATCATATGTTTTGTTGTGCTAAAACGATTTCGGTTAGATTTAAAGAACCAACACATAATAATACGCTAATCAAAATTAAACCTATGGACACTTCGTATGAGACCATTTGAGCAGCAGAACGTAGCGCTCCCAAAAATGCATATTTTGAATTACTCGACCAACCTGAAATAATAATTCCATAAACACCAAGAGAAGAAATCGCTAAAATATATAAAATTCCAACATTTATATCAGAATAAACCATACCTTCACCTAACGGCAAAACACATCAAGAGATTAAAGCCAATAAAAATGTTAGTATGGGAGCTAATATAAATATACTTGCGTTTGCGCTTGATGGTAGAACCGTTTCTTTTACAAACAATTTTAGACCATCTGCAAGCGGTTGCAATAATCCAAAAACCCCAACAACATTTGGCCCTTTTCGTCTCTGCATAGCAGCCATGACTTTTCTCTCAGCTAATGTCATATAAGCGACAGCAATTAATAGAGGTAGGATTAAAGAAATGGTCTTTAATAAAATCATAATTGTAAACATTATCTATACTTTTATTTTTTAAATTGATAACATTAAAGTCGACGTTAACGATATTAACTCTAAATCAACGCATAATCAACTTAGAAAAGTTAACGAAATACCTAGTATTAAGGAAGCCAATTTGTTTAAAGGCGCTAAAACAGGTCAGTACTTTACCTTACTAAAATACATACCTTTTATCAAACGTATGTAATAAAAACAAGCAATGCAATTTATAATAACCACTATTATACTCGTACCAATGACATTGCATTTAATCGCAGTTAAAAGAATAAAAAGCTTTGAAAAAAAACCCGCTAAGGGAGGAATACCCGCAGTAGAAAACAAAAAAATTGATGCTGTTACTGCTAATATAGGATTAGTAGTAGCTAGCATCATCAAATCTGACAAATAACGCGATTGATATAATTTGAAGTGGGAATATTGTTGTAAACTCATAATTATACCAAATATTCCTAATGTAGTAATAGAGTAGATAATTAAATAAACTACAACACTAAAAATACTTTCTGTAGATCCTAACGCTAAAGCCAATAATAAAAAACCCACGTTAGCTATTGAACTAAATGCCATGAAACGTTTTCATTTAGCTTGGGTGAATGCACCTAGTGCACCAATAACTAAGGATAGTAACGCGCAAAACAGAACTAATGAATTCCATCATTCGATGAAATCACAGAATGAAAAAAATAAAAATCGAAACAAAATTGAAAAAATTGCTAGCTTTGGTATTGCTGCGAAAAACGCGGTTACAGTTATAGAAGCGCCCTCGTAAACATCCGGAGCTCACATATGAAAGGGACTTGCACTTATTTTAAAAAATAAAGCGGTAAGAATTATTAACAAGCATAATACTATTTCAATAGGAAAATTCTCGGTTGTTGTAACAAAACCTATAAATAGGTTCGAAAAATCGTTAAGATTTGTTAATCCTGTTAATCCATATAAGAAAGAAAATCCGAATAACAATAAAGCAGAAGAAAAGGCTCCCAATACAAAATATTTTAGTCCAGCTTCTGTTGAAAATTCGGAAGTACGTTTGAAGCTCGCAAGAATATAAAATATCAAGCTTTGGAATTCGATTGTTAAGTAGATACTCAGCAAATCGTATGATTGAATTATAAGTAAAATCGCGACTACTGCCAATAAAATTAAAATTCAAAATTCGAAGGCATTTATTTTTGCTTGCATAGGATACTGGATTATCAACGTAACCCATATAAATACAGTTAGCAATATAATTGTTTTAGCACCTATACTAAAATCATCTAATATTAAAAAACTATTTCAACTTACTAAATTAATTGAATTCTGGGTTAAAAAAAAACTTAATAAAAGTATTTGTAATGTTAGAAAGCCAAAATTTTTATTAAGAATCGGAAATCCCAAGTTCGCTGAAGCACTCAAAAATACTCCATAGATTAACAGATATGTTATGCTTAGCAAGAGGTAAATTTCCGTAATTGTTGAGTAGAAATCGTATAATACATAATTCATAACTCTGTTCTATATAAATAATTCTAGAAAATAACGAACTAGCTCAATATAAGAAATCTTTACAATAGAAGATGAAACTAAATTTATTCTTTCAACATGAATATAATCTTTTATAATTGTCTGCAAACCCATATTTATATGAAAAAAAACAAAACCTACATTCAATAGAATAAATTCAATATCTATTAAAATAGCTGAAACTAATGTTAAGGCAGCTCAGCGAATACTAAATCAATTAAAGTTATGTGTCATATTAATATTTAAAAACTACAAATATTGTTCTATTATGTTTAGCACAGAAAAATGAAGTTCAGTCAAAAATGAACTTGGATAAATGCCCATTCAAAAAATCAATCCTGTTAAAGGCAATAAAATTCAAAATTCGCGGCGCGATAAATCTTGAAATAGTGAAAAATATTGAGTTTTTAATGTTCCAAAAATGGTTCTATTAAAAAGTCAAATAGAGTAAGCAGCACCAAAAATCATACCTAAACTCGCTAATAAGGTTGCAAAGATACTTGATTTAAAAATTCCCAGTAAAACTAAAACTTCGCCCGTAAAGCTACTTGTACCTGGAAAACCTAGATTTGCGAAAGAAAAAAATAGAAAAAATATTCCAAATATAGGCATAGTTTGAATTAGACCATTGTAATATTTTATGATTCTAGTTTTATGACGATCATATAATATGCCTATGCATAGAAATAATGCGCTTGAGACTAAACCATGACTTAGCATTAAAATTAAACTTCCTTCAATTCCTTGCACTGTCAATGAAAAAATACCCATAGTTACGAAGCCCATGTGCGAAACTGAAGAGTAGGCTATAATTTTTTTTAAATCAATTTGACGTAATGTTGTTAGTGAAGCATAAATTACAGCTATCAAACTTAAAACAAAAATTAAAGGGGTAAAAAACACTGAAGCAAATGGAAATAATGGTAGAGAAAATCGTAAGAATCCAAACCCACCCATCTTTAGTAGTATTCCTGCTAAAATAACGGAACCTGCTGTAGGTGCCTCAGCATGAGCCTCTGGCAATCAAATATGAAAAGGAATCATAGGAATTTTTACGGCAAAACTAGAAAAAAAGGCTAGCCATAATAACAACTGCCTGAACTCTGAAAATTTAATTTGTCACAATAATTGAATGTCAGTTGTTCCGGTTTGAAAATATACACCCAATATGCCCAAAAGCATTAATAATGAACCAATAAGGGTGTATAAAAAAAGTTGAAAAGCGGCTCGAATTTTTCTTTCACGTGATCCTCAAATGCCTACTATTAAGAACATCGGAATTAAAACACTTTCAAAAAAAATATAAAAAAACAATAAATCTAGAACGCTAAATACTTGAATTAAAAAAAACTCCAGAACCAAGAAGCAGATTAGATACTCTTTAACTAAAAGATTTACTGATGTTCAACTTACTAAAATACAAATTATTGTAAGTAAAGTCGTTAACAGGATAAAAAATAAGGAGACACCATCTATACCAAGAGTATAGTAGATATTTCAATCTTGTAACCAATGAAAGGTGCAGCAAAATTGAAACATTGATGTAGTTGAATCGAATCAAATTCAAAGGAACAATGAAAAAATAAACGTAACGCAAGCAAAACAGAGAGCAATGATACGGCACATAGTTGCTTTCACAGCAGGTAAAAAATAAAGAATAAACGCACCGATAAGAGGAGATAAAGAAGTATATATTAAAGGATTAAATTCTGTTATCATTCTAAATATTTTATTTGAGTCTAGATTGAGTTGAACAATCAACCTTACGCTTATCAAGTTACAGTCGATAAATACTTGGTTTACCTCTGTTATAAACTGTACAAGACAGATTTCCTGTCATACAGCTTTTTCAAACGCTTAGTTTGTCGTGTTTTAAGCTTATTTTTCAAATTACGAGAAAACTTTGGCTTGAACACTTATCTATATACATGTTTCGATTTTCCTATCTTTTAAGTTTTTAGGATTTTGCTTTACACCACTGAAAGTTTAACCCAATTAAACGCACGCTATTTAATTTACTGAGCTTTTAGAGTAAGGATGTTTTCAACAAATTTCTGTTCGTATCCATAAACTTTTTGTTTAATTTAGCTTTGATCTTGATTAATCATAAATCAAACTCTACGTAATGGGTTATCTATTAAAACGGTAAGATTTTCACTTACTTAGAATAAATCGAATTATTTTAGTTTAATATTTTTATTATATCAACATGCCGCACGCGTACGCTCTAACCTTTAAGCTATAGACTCTCATATATTATATGAAAAATAGTAATACTAAATATAAGACTAATGAAAAGGATAAAGAATCAAAGCTTGTTCAAACCAAAAACAAGCATAATCCGAGTACCATGAAAAACAAATAATGGGTAATCTGACCCGTTTGAAATTGCTTCGTAATATTTGCTCAGGAAGTTGTTAAATTTGATAAACCAAAAGGCCCTATTATTTCAATAAATCCTCGATCTAGATTTTTAAAAGAGATAGTATAGCCAAATTGTAATATTGGATAAGTTATAAGTCTATTATAAATTGAGTCTCAATATCATTTCTTACCAGCTAAAAAAGCAAAAAATGAATAAAAATTGATATTTTTATAGAACTTTAGTGTAATTGTATTGAGAGTAGTCGCAATTAGTATTCCTGCGATGCTTAAAAAAAATGGTAATCATTTGAAGCTTATTTCCAGAAACTCAGCTTCAAGCTGAATAGAATGCATTGGTAAAATGAAGATTGAGGTATTTCAAAAATCAGTGCCCAGGCCAATAAACAAGTCTTTTGATAAATACCCGATAAAAATACTACCTAAAGCTAGTATAAATAATGGAATAAGCATTACCCAACTTGATTCATGAAGCATATCTGCGTAAACTCGATTTGAATTAGCGTTGTTAATAAATGTCAAGTAAACTAATCGAAACGAATAAAATGCCGTAAAAAATACCGAAAGACTTCCCAATCAGCAAGCTAGATTTCCAATGGTATAATTTAAGTTAGCATTCATTGACACTTGTGATATTTCCAAAATAAAATCTTTAGAATAAAATCCTGTTAGAAAAGGGAATCCAGCTAAAGCTAAAGAGCCTATTAGCATTAAAGAGTAAGTAATGGGTAAAAATCGTAGTAAAGATCCCATTTTTCTCATATCTTGCTCATCAGAAAGCGCATGGATTACAGATCCAGCACTTAAAAAAAGTAAAGCTTTAAAAAAGGCATGATTTGCCAAATGAAATGCACTCACATTATAACAAGATAGTCCACACGCAAAAATCATGTATCCTAATTGGCTACAAGTAGAATATGCGATTACTCTTTTTAAATCGTTTTGAAAAGTTCCAGACATAGCTGCAAAAAACGTCGTTAGGGAACCTAAAATAGTTAAAGTAGTTAAGACAGCTGTAGAATATTCAATTAGAGGTGAAAACCTAATCATCAAGAAAACTCCAGCTGTTACCATTGTTGCGGCATGGATAAGAGCAGAAACAGGAGTTGGGCCTTCCATAGCATCAGGAAGTCAAGTATGTAAACCTAATTGTGCTGATTTACCTACTGCACCTATAAATAGCAGGGTTCCTATTATAGTTATGCAATTTAATTCCTGACCCAAGACAGTTAGATAATAATTTTGAAAAAACGGACTTAAGGAAAAAATAGTTAGATATTCTACTGAATTAAATAAATAAAAAATAGTAAAAATACCAATGCTTAATCCAAAATCTCCAATTCTATTTACTACCAATGCTTTTATTGCTGATTGATTAGCGGCAAGGCGAGTAAATCAAAAATTTATAAGAAGATAAGAAGCTAATCCTACACCTTCTCAACCCAAAAACATCTGTAATGCATTGTCCGCTGTTACTAAAATCAGCATAAAAAAAGTAAAAATTTCTAGATAGGCCATAAATCTAGGAGAATGCGGATCAGTTTCCATGTAACTAACAGAGTATAAATGCACTAAAGTTGAAATAGAAGTAACAACCACAAGCATCACAGCTGTTAATGAATCAAATAAAAATCCTCATTTTACGGATAAAGTTCCGACTTCGATTCAAGAAGCTAGGGAAATGTAACATACGGTACCACACAAACCCGTTTCATAAAATATTAGGATAGCTAAGAAAAATGAGGTTCCTACACAAGTCGTTGATAGTATACTCGCACCGTAACGTCCTAATCAACGACCACCAAACCCAGAGATTAGAGAGCCTATTAGAGGTAGCGCTATTATTGTCACATACATTTGATTGGTACAGTACTTACTTTTTAATTAGTTTAAAATAAATATTTATTGAATCTAGAATTTGAGAATTGCAGAATAGTATAGAATTTTTTGTAGCAATTCCGATTGCCTCATCAACTTTACCTATTTTTGCTAAATTAAAATTTGAAATGTTAAGAGTGGAACTATTATTTAAAATCTTTGTAACGGCAGTTAAGTTGTGCATTACAGTGTTTGTTAACTTAATCTTATTTTCTGCCGACTCTTTTACTATTAAAGAAACCTTCTCCGAATTAGCTTTTGCTATTAGCTTTCGAGCCTTCAGCGACCTTAAAAATTTGGGAAGAAAAAAATGTGTTAAAATGGTATAAAATAGAGTGAAGATTAAAAATAACCAAAAAATTTGCGGGAAAATAATTATACGATCTAGTTGAGGCATCTTTTTAGTGTAAATCTAAAACATCATTTAAATAAATACAAGTTAAAAGGGTAAAAACATACGCCTGTAAAGCAGCAATTGCTAACTCAAGTCCTGTTAATGCAACAAGAAGGCCTAAAGGAATTACATGAAAAATTGCTAATAAACCTCCTGCTGAAAGCATTGTTCACGCAAATCCAGCAATAATTTTTAATAGAGTATGTCCTGAAGTCATATTGGCGAATAATCTAATTGATAAAGTAAAAACTTTAACAATGTATGAAAGTAATTCAATTGTAATAATTAACGGTACAATAACTAAAGGAACCCCTCGCGGTAAAAACAAAGAAAAAAATTTTATTCCATGTGTCTGTAATCCAATTATGTTAACTCCAATAAATACTGATAATGCTAATGCGAAAGTAAAAATTATGTGGCTCGTTACAGTAAAGCTATAAGGTACCATACCTATTAAATTACAAAATAATAAAAATAAATGTAAGCTAAATATAAAAGGGAAGTAAAATTCTCCTTTTGAACCTAGGTTTTCACGAATCATACTTGATGTAATCTCATAAAACATTTCTTTTAGTAATTGTCAGTTTGTAGGTATTAAACTTCCTTTATAAAAACTTAAACTAAGTCAAAATACTGCGATCGCAAAAGTAAAAAATACAAAAATAGACGAGTTGGTAATTGATAAATTCACACCCGCAATTGAAATTGGTATAATTGTCACTATTTCAAACTGTTCAAGTGGGCTTGCTGCAAAGTTGTAATTTAACATTTTAATTTTCTAATATCAGGAGAAGAAGGACTTGAACCCTCAACCCTTGGTTTTGAAAACCAGAGCTCTACCAATTGAGCTATTCTCCTATTTAAAATGATTTATTTATTTATTTTCAAAACAGACTTTTTCATCGTGCAAAAGTACTTTTATGCAAATATTCGAAAAAATATTAGCTAAATCTTTTATTTGTATAAAGTAGTTCCCAGGCACTAATTTTTTCAAGAACAAGCTTAAATACTGCTCTCTCAAAAATGACAGTTTATCCCCTCTAGTGTAGGTAGCAAATTCAGGTTTTAAGGTATTTATCAAGATTCGTTGATTGGTTAAAAGCTCTGCAAAGAAAAAAATTTCAATTAAACTACTATTACGAGAGTATTCAAAAACCATCAATTTCCCATCAATTAAAGGATGATCCTTTTTCTCTATTATATTTTTATCCATAAAATCAAAGTCTTTTATAAAACCTTTGTAAGTTTTAATTCTTGGCAATTGAAACATTTGTATAATAAATTATTATGGAAATAATCGGATTCGAACCGATGATCTTATGTATGCAAAACATACGTTTTACCAGCTAAACTATATTCCCTTCCATAGTGGTACAAAAATCGTTGGGTCTAGACCCAACGATTTTTGTACCACTATGGAAGGGAAGATGGTTTTCCTGATAGCTAAATGGTTAAAGCGAGTAGCTGTTAACTACTAGACTGTAGGTTCGAATCCTGCTCAGGAAGTTGTTAGGCTTTAAATACCTTTGTTAAAGGGAGCAATTAACTCAATGGTAGAGTATCTCGTTTACACCGAAAAGGTTAGTGGTTCGAATCCATTATTGCTCATGGTGTTTGTAGCTTAAATTTGGATAAAGCCCTAAACTACGAATTTAGAGAGTGAAAGTTCGAGTCTTTCCAAACACAATGCGGGGTGTATAGCTTAGTGGCTGAAAGCAATAAACTTTTAATTTATGGATCTTAGGTTCGAATCCTAATACACTCATAACTAAATGATCGTCAAGAAAAATCAGCCAGTTTATATTTACTTAAATGAACTTTTATACAGGAGTTTCTATATATTTTTAAATGTAATCATTATAGCCTTGCTTTTTTTTTATAAATATGATGTTTTATTTTTTATTAAAACATTTCCTGTAATATTAGTCAAAAAAAAATTTATAGTAACTGGAGTGACGGAATTAATTGAACTTTGATGATTTCTAATTCTATCGAATACTTCGGTAATTATTTGACCCTTTTTCACTGTACAGGTAAGTTGTTTTTTAAAAGCTGGACTTTACAAATTTCAATTTTATTTGATTAGTACAGTTTACAGATGAATTTTTACAGTGTATTTCGTACTTTCAACTTTCTATTATTTTATCGCCTGCCCTTTGATTTTGCATATTCTATTCTTTTGGGGTGTCGGAAAAGATAATTATACCCCTTTCATGTTTTTAGAAATTCAGCCCAATGTTTTAAAGTATATTAACTGAATTTCGGAGTTTCATTGTTTATTAGGCTTTATTACGATGGTGAGCATTTTCTACTCAATACATTTGACCCTATCCAAGAATCCGTATTATTTATTCGTGAAAGCAAAAAACTACAAAAAGATTATTTTGTTTTTGTTTATTTTGTTTTTGTTTATTTTGTTTCCCTCAGATTTTTTCTTTAATATTTTTATCCCTTCCTTAACTTTTATGGGATTGGAATGTTTACACCTTTTTTTATGTTTTAATTTGATTAATAAAATCAAACAATAACAATGCCCACAATAAAACAATTACTAAAAAAACCACGAAAGAAACTCGAATCAAAGAGTAGATCTATTGCATTAGAGAAATCTCCACAAAGAAAAGGCGTTTGCATAAGAGTCTACACAATAAATCCGAAAAAACCAAATTCCGCTGAAAGAAAAGTAGCGAAAGTACAATTAACAACAGGTAAATCAATAATAGGTTACATTCCAGGAGAAAAGCATTCTTTGCAAGAACATTCGTTGGTATTAGTCCGAGGAGGTCGTGTTAAAGATTTGCCTGGCGTTTTCTATCACTTCGTACGAGGAGGCTACGATTTAGAGGGAGTAAAAGACCGTTCTTCAGCGCGTTCTAAGTATGGTAAAAAAAAGTAGCTCCTATCGTTTAATGGCTTAAGACAATACTTTTTCGTAGTATAAATGTGAGTTCGAATCTCACTGGGAGTAAACGGGATAGAGTAATTGGCAACTCATTAGGTTCATGTTCTAAAGTTATAGGTTCAAATCCTATTCCCGTAAATATTTTTGTAAGCTAGAATTAATATATGAGGTTAAAAACTAATAATTTAACAAAAAAACAATCTGAATTGTCAAATATGAAACTTAATTTAACAAAAGGTTTATTAGCTGGGCAATTTATTAATTTGAATTTGAGAATTAATAACAGAATAATTAACTCCGAAATAGGAACAAGACAGATCTTAAAATTTTGAGTAACTAAAAGTCGTGGTAATTAAGATTTAGAGTAGTAAGAAAAAAAATTATAAACCATAGAACATTTAAATACAAGAGTTTGATCCTGGCTCAGAATGAACGTTAATGGTTAGCTTAACACATGCAAGTTAAAATTATTTAATAATTAGCGCACGGGTGAGTAATTTACAGAAATCAATATCGAGAAAAATATTAAATATATGCAAAGATTAATTCAGCTCGAAAATAGTCTGTAAAAGATTAAGTAGTTGGTGCAAAAAAGACCACCAAGCTTACAATCTTTAGTTGGTCTGTGAAGATGAACAACCACATTGGAATTGAAAAACGGTCCAAACTTTATTTTAAAGGCAGCAGTGGGGAATATTGGGCAATGAGCGATAGCTTGACCCAGCTAAACCGTATATGTGAGTAAAGCTTAGCTGTAAAACATACATTGAATTTTAATAATGATGAAATCTAGGATAGTCCTGGCTAATTTCGTGCCAGCAGCCGCGGTAATACGAGAAGGGCCAACGTTATTCAGATTTATTGGGCGTAAAGTATATGTAGATTGAACATTAACTTTTGATTTAAATTTTAACTTTACAGTTAAACAATTAAAAAACTGATGTTCTTGAGTTTAATCGAAGATTACAGAATTCTAAATGTAACGGTAAAATGTATTGATATTTAAAGGAATCTCAAAAGCGAAAGCAGTAATCTAGTTTAAAACTGACATTGAGGTATTAAAGCATGGGGAGCAAAAGGGATTAGATACCCCTGTAGTCCATGCCCTGAACAATGAGTGTTTATTTTGTTTCAACAAAATTAAGTTAACGCTAAAACACTTCGCCTGGGAACTACGGTTGCAAAACTAAAACTCAAAGGAATTGACGGGGATCTGCACAAGCAGTGGAGCATGTGGTTTAAATCGACAATACGCGCAAAACCTTACCAACTTTTGCATTCAAAACAGGTGTTGCATGGCTGTCGTCAGTCCGTGCTGTGAAGCGTTTGGTTCATTCCAATAAACGGACAAAACTCTTTTACATTTTAGAATGTAAACAGTTAAAGATATCTTAAAGGAAGGTAAGAACGACGTCAAGTCTTCATGACCCTGATAAGTTGGGCTACTTTCATGTGCTACAATGATTTTTACAACAAGAAGCAATAATGAAAATTATAGCAAGTCTTTAACGAAAATCAGGTACGAATTATTTTCTGAAACTCGAAAATATAAAGATGGAATTGCTAGTAATCGTGAAAAAGATTGTCACGGTGAATTTGTTCTCAGATCTTGTACACACCGCCCGTCACGCTATGGGAATTTATTTTATTGGAAAATATATTTATTTAAGGTAAAAAAAGGACTGAAGTGAAGTCGTAACAAGGTAGCCGTAGGGGAACCTGTGGCTGGATTATTTAAAATAAATTCTACTACTCTAGATAATTAATATACAAATAAGTCAAAAATGTATGAGCAAATAAACTATATAAATGTATCAACTTTACTTTTTTTAATTAGTGTAATAGGCATATTTTTAAATCAAAGAAACATTTTAGTTATGTTAATGTCTCTTGAAATGATGTTTTTGGCTATAAGTTTTAATTTAATATTTTCTTCCATTTTATTGGATGATATAATTGGGCAAATTTTTTCTCTTCTGATTTTAACAGTGGCAGCAGCAGAGTCGTCAATTGGTTTAGCAATTTTAGTTGTATACTATAGAATCCGAAGTGCTATAACAGTTGAGCTAATGACTCTTATGGCTGGCTAA